AATTGATTTTCCTTGATACCTAACATAATGTATGAAAGGATCTTTGAACAACCATCGGACGGGCGGAAAATCATTAGAACCGACTTCTACAAGAGCTTTTATTTTTCCATAGAAAAAAATGCGTTCAAAAAGAGTTTCAGAAGATGTTGATCGTAAATGATAAAATTGGTTACAAAGAAAAATAAAGATGGATTCGTATTCACATACATAAGAATTATATAGAAACAAGAATAATCTTTGATTCTTTTTTGAAACAATAGAACTTGATTTCTTTGGAGTTGGAGTAATAAGACTATTCCAATTCTGATACTCATAGAGAAGGAAGCGTAATAAATGGAAAAAAGAGGCGTCTTTCAACCAGGAGCGAAGAGTTTGAACAACGATTTCTAGATGGATGGGGTAGGGTATTAGTATATCTGACACATAATTTAAATGTACAAAATTGTCTTCTAAAAACGGAAATAGTGAATGAATTGATCGTAAATTTTGAGATTTGCCTATTTCTTCTTTCCTTTCTATTTCTTCTTTCCTTTCTAAGGAAGATACTAATCTTAGGGAAAAGGGAATTTCCCCAATAACTGTAAATCCCTCTGATATCATTTGCGAATATAAATTTTTGTTATGCCCCAACAATTGGTTTTGGTTTGAATCATTAGCAGAAATAAGCAAAGGATTCTGTTGAGACATTCGAGTAATTAAACGTTTCACCATTAGTGAACTGGATTTATTATCATAACCAAAATTATCCACCAAAATGAATCTATTTAAAACATGATCATGAGCCAGTGCATAAATATACTCTTGAAAGATAAGCGGATATAGGAAGTCCTGTTTCAAAAATTTATCGAGTTCAAAATATCGTTGAAATTCCCCCATTTGAAATTAGATTTGAACCAAAGATAGGCATAAGATACTTCTTGGATTATCAAATGATACATAGTGCGATACGGTCAAAACAAGGTAGTATAATAATAAAATAATATATACCTCGGAGACAGGTAAGCTCATCAACGGACTCTCTATCCTCTTTTTTTTTCATCTAATAGGTTTATGTTCGTTATAGGATAACAAGATGGTTAGAAATCTTTTATTTTTTAAACCCAATCGCTCTTTTGATTTTGGAAAGAATTATCTTTATCAATATACTGCTTCTTCTACACATTCCTCTCCAATGCATAAAATGCATAATGGAGAATAGCGACATAGTTAGGATTCATTAAAAAAAAGGATAATCCACTCATAGGAGAAGCCGTTCCCGCATCAGGCACTAATCCATTTTTAACGTCTATCTAATTAGATCGGGTAATCATTCAAAGTTAAGAACAGAAGCCGGTTGCTTTTTTGTTTCCCTATAATTAGAGCCATAGGGCTCTATCCATTTATTCACTCGACCCAACTTTTAATTCATTTTGTTCCGCCCCGATCCAAGCCTTCAAACAAGTCTTTGTACCGAGCCGGTAAGAATGCAATATTCTCAGAATTATCTATTGCTACGACATGCTATTTTTTCCATTCATTCCCTTTCAGGATCAGTCGTGGTCTTACAAACTCTACCGATGGTATGGACGAATCCCTTGCTTCATCCAAATGTGTAAACGATACTAGCCGCACTTAAAAGCCGAGTACTCTACCGTTGAGTTAGCAACCCAAAAACCTAAAAACAATTAGGATGTGTAAATGTCAATACAGTAAAAAAATAGAACTAAATTTGAGTGCCATGCCACAATCAAACCATTTTAAACTAAGAATAAAAAAAGAAATCTCAATTTTTAATCGCTTCTGAACTGAACATAAAAATGAAGAGATCAGATGCAAATATACTAAATTTAAATATAATTAGAATTTAGAATAGATATAAATGTACAAATGGATCAACCTCCCTTTCTTTTTTTTTTCACTCCAATAAAAAATTATTGTATCACAGCGAATTCAACGAACCCATCAATTGAATGAAGTAAAATAAAAAACCGAACCTATGGCACGAAAAGATTTATACTTATACACGATCAAATTATATTTGTTTGATACACTGTTGTCAATATAAATGTTACGAAAAGAATACAGTGGTGAAAACGGAAATAAAATAAATTTAAAACTCTAAGGACTGGTGTTGGATTGGCACTACATAGATGCAAAAAGGTGTAGATAGTAGATCAAGGAATAAAAAAGTAGTAAAAAAATCCGAGTTATTCAATCAATATAAGTTGAGCGAATAAGCAAGTTTGATTCCGTGGTTATTATTATTTGTTAGTAGAGTTCCAACGAAAACCAGTCGATTGCAGATAATGTCATAATTTTATATTTCGAGATCCAATTTCTTCATCTAGTCCCTCGCTTTTGGGAATATCCACCTTCTCTTTTTGTCGTTATATACCAATACCACTAGAACAGGGGATTCTATGGGAACAATACGCAAAGGCGGAGCATAGTAGAGAAGTAGAGAAAAGCTTATACTCTTTGTATTTCATTATTTTCATTTTGTTTTATTAAAAGGAAGTTCCGTAAAAATCTCTGCCTTCTTTGAAATATCATGAACAGTTCCTGTAGGTTGAGCGCCTTTTTCAAGGAAATATAGAATAGCAGGAACATTTGAATAAGTTTGATTCTTTATCGGATCATAAAAACCAACTTTCCGGAGATCTCTCCCCTCTCTTCGGGATCGAACATCAATTGCAACGATTCGATAGACGGCTCATTGGGATAGATGAAAATACCCCCCCCTAGAAACGTATAAGAAGTTTTCTCCTCGTACGGCTCGAGAAAAAAATTCGAGGTTATGTCTCTGTATAAAATTAGAATGGCAAATAGATCCATAAAATCATCAAATCAATTAGACTATGATTAAAGATTTTAATTTTTTTCGTTTAGAAATGTAAAACAAAAAATTGTACTCATAACTCAAGTGGGATAACTATCAAATAGCTCACAATCCCGAAGCTATTTCATTTTTTGAGTGGTCTCTAGCCCCCTTCTTGTCTCGTTTAGAATCTGTTTTATTCTTCAGATTTAGTTGTTGAGACAATGAAAAATGGTGTTTCCTTGTTCCAGGATCCTTTATCTTTTGTTTGAATCATTGGGTTTAGACATTACTTCGGTGATCCTTAATCCTTTCAAAATGGCAGCAACATACCTTTTTTGTGATTTCTTTCTATCAAAGAATCATCAGAACGGTTGATTCACGCGTGTTCCACTTTTGATTGAAAAAGTTTTACCAAGTCCAACAAATCTAACTTTTATTTTAGATTTAGATTTGAAACTTTCTCAAATTGAATCCTTTCAATTTCTATATAGAAGCTATATTTACGAAGTTGTTCAAACTTATTAATTGACACTAACCCTAGACCCTTACCCTTGAGAAATGAATCAATACTTTCTACTCGAGCTCCATCATGTAACTATAATTACCCCTTTTTTACATTACAACCCAAGAAAAAACTGATGGGTTCTAGTCGAGCAGAACAAAGGATGTCGAGTCAAGAGCACTTTTATTCATAATAAAATGGTGGATTATTACATCCACAGCTGATCATGTCCTTCAAGTCGCACGTTGCTTTCTACCACATCGTTTCAAACGAAGTTTTACCATAACATTCCTCTAGTTTGGAACTAGTATTTAATTGATTCAATTATGGAATCGTGAATAGTCATTAGTTCGATCGCTAAATAATAATAAATCTATACTTTTGTCCTTCTATATCTATAATAGAAATAGATATGAATGGGTAGTTAGTTTCTGAAAACGTCTCAGCACTAATTTTTTAATCCCATAGTTATCAAATAAATGGAAGAACTGTCACTGCAAGTAATTTAATCCCGGATATTCAATAATTGACGATTCCAATTTAAGTGATCATAAGTTTTTTTTTCACAAAATACAAACAAAGGCCGTTGTTACGCAAATAGAATGCTAACAAAACAATACATACCATGCATTGTATTTAACTTGAGGTTCCATAAGTTTTCTGTAACCTTTCTAGACCCCCCAAAAAAATCAAATTAAAAAATTTAATAGAATGTATGAATAATCCCTCGCCTCAAATTTTACAACAATTTATAGAACTCTTAGACCCAAACAAAAAATGCCAAAAAACTCGGTGCAAAGAAAACAGATCTGTTACATATGTAATTTACTTGATCGTTTGTTTTTGTTAATGCGATTCAGATGGATACATATAATATATATGTATTTAAATTAAATATTAAAACGAAAATATATAGGATATGGGACCTAAATTAACTTCAATAGGAATAGCAGAGGGATGGGCAGAGGCATACAATGAGAGTCTGTCCAACTTTTTTTATTAAAACTAGTTTATTCAAACTAGTGTGGTGTGGGGTCTATGTTCCCATCTGACCTAGATAACAAAACAACTAGATTAAGTAGATTAAGTTACATCTCTGTCTCATTCGAACGCAATTCAGTTTGAGAAAAAAGAGTCTTCTCTGAATCAGAGAAGACTAAGTAAAAATAATAAACAAGAATCATATTCTAGCCACTACTCCACTCTTAAATTCAAATTAAAGATCTTAAATAGAGTCTTGTTCAAAAAAGCAAGAGTTTTCCGGATATAATGGGTGCTCTGGGACGGAAGGATTCGAACCTCCGAATAGCGGGACCAAAACCCGTTGCCTTACCACTTGGCCACGCCCCATTTAAATTTTAATTCTCCACTAATAAACACTAATATGAGTGTTGGTTATTCGTCAATTCCAATGCAAATACATATCTATGCACTATATTGTTGATAGGATTTTGCTAGGTGTAGATATAATATAGAATTAAACTGGACTTGATTGATCATTACATATAATTTAATTAAGATATTGTATTGTATAAACGTATGATTTCTTATATTCTCTTTTTAGAATTGAAGGCTTTTGATTGGGTGAGTGGGTTGAAAGGATTTTTTGGTCTACTTTACTTTCTTCATTATTTTTTGCCTTATATCAATAAGATATCAATAATTCAATCAAAATACAATTATCTCCAAGAAAAAAAT